CGGAGCTCGTCTAGAGTTGGATGCTCATTCAACATGCCCTCCCTTCCCCTTTTTCCGGTTATGGCCTGCTCTAAGACCTTATCGAGTACTTTCTCCCTCGAAAGTTCCCTCGCTGCTTCAGGAAATGCCCTTTCCCCCTTAGAACATTCTTCTGCAAATGTTTCGCTACTCAATATAGCTTCCCTAAGGGAATGACATCCTTCCCTATTTTTAGTATATAATTGATTTTCCCGTATCCTTTGAAATTCAATTTTACAAAGCTCCTCCCTTGTGGGTTGTTGGGCAGGAGAATTCTCATGCTGGGACGTGTCCCCGGCAGCCAATATAGTGGAATCAGAATGATGGGGAGGGGTGGGTGGAATTGAGTTCCCAGCCATTCCCCCCGAAGAAGACGGATAGAATTGAGAAAGGGCACTACTAAGCTCGTCCATAAATAGATAGCCGAGCGAAAGGAAGCACTTGGACAAAACTAAAATCAAAAAGATTCTCCCAAAAATCATAACATAATTGACCCAGGATTTAGGTAGATACGAATTGATGAAAAAGGATTTGATAGTTTCTTCGATCAAACAAAGACGCATATAAATCGCTGCACATACAAAAAAGAACATCTTACTGTCCATCTTTATCAGCCAACTCCCCTCTTTCCTGTTTTCTTTGTTCTATTGACACTGAACCGTATCCTTTCCACAACCACGGTTAACGAACGACTATTGGTTATTGAATTATTCACACACACTTTTTTTTGACTTATCGGCTGCCTTGCTTGAGGAATACTCAAGTGTGACGAGACTGATATTGGATTTTATTTTCAAGAAAAATCACTGACTTACTTACGATGATCTTTTTCAAAGAGTCCAGGAGCACTTCAGACGATTTGCAATGGAACTGTCAAGTGCCGCATCAACAGAAGCCGATTCTTTCTATCACTTACGCTATTTTCTTTTCCTTTTAGAGGAGCAGACCACCCTAAACACTTTATCTTAGAGCTCGATAGGTACCTTTCTTTTCTTTCACATCGACTTTTCTGTCAGAAAAAGGACAAGTCCTGACGTGAACGTTCATTAGACTGTTATAACCAGAGAAAGTTTCTTTGTTTACTCAACTCGTAAAGGAAAAGAAAAACCTTTCTACGCTTTCTTCTCTTATGCAATTTCGTTAGAGATAAAGGATAGCATTGGCTATCGCACACTGAATAGATAGATGCTTTCCCCATAAGTTTCTCGGCAAAGCTCTTCCTCGATTCTTCATGCTAAACTAAAGTAAAGTGGCTGCAGTGATTAACATTAACTCTGGAGGCTGAATGTGGCCTCCAGCTAGATCATCTGATCTTGTGGAAATTCAGAGTTATTTATGTGATTCTATTATTTTATTTAGAATATAGCTCAGAAGATGAGGTTATATGGACTCAATTTAGCAATGGGAAGTTCACACTTGGCAAATTGAGAAAGAAGCCTTCCTTCTGGCGTGAAAACTAACTAACTTGCTAGTCTTAGTACTGCAGAAAAAAGGCAACTACTGGTACGGCTACAACTACTGGCCCCATAAACTCCTCCTTAGGGATGACTGGCAGAAGTTATTATATTACACTATATATACTGGTTGGCATGAACCCGGAACTCTCCTCCACAGGCTTATCTGGAGAGATAATTATATTAGGACTAGCAATTGAAGGCCTTCAATTCAAACTACATATACATATATAACAGGATGTATTGCCTTTGCCCTTGACCCACATAAAAAGGAGGGGCATTTTTATTTTAATATAACGGCGGGGAATGACTGCAACGGAGGTTTTCTTGGGATGGTAGTGGGATCCATTTTTTAAGGGAAAAGCGGTATGGAGTCAAAGGAATTGCACCTCTACCCACTGGTACCAAAAAGCGATTCTGTCCAACTTGGCTATACCCCAAGGAAGTGGTTCTGGGACGATGAAATTGGAGACCCACGTTCGTCTTATCTCGTCTCTGTGCACTCTGTTTACGCCTCACAAAGCCTTTCCGTACGAGACCATGGTGGTGATGACAAGACCAATGAAGCAAATGATGGGTTCAGTTCACTGCTCTTCTCATAGAATAATGAAGCAACTCGTCTCAGTTCTCTTATGATATACTTCTTTCTTTGAAAACTTACTCGGTCTTCCTTTTTCTCCCAGACCAGATAGGAACCATGGATGGAGATGATCAAAGAATGAAGCAGATGACATAATTGTGTGGAGAATTATGAGAGAATGGCTCACCCAATCGTGGGAGCCTGGCACTATATTTATAGATACTGTACACAATGTAAAAATTACATATTTACCCCTATACTCTATTACGCCCCCTCAAGCTGATCGGGGGGACGCACGGACAGATTGGACTTTAACAACAAAAATTGTTGGGTAGACAAACCCTTGGTAAAAATGTCAGCAACCTGTAAACGAGTAGGGATATAGCGTACAGTAAGATCTCCAGCAGCAACCCTCTCACGGACAAAATGATAATCGACCGCAATGTGCTTACTGCGATCATGCATCACTGGATTAGCTGTCATGTAGGTAGCACTCACATTGTCACAATACAACTTAGTGGGTGTAGTAATGACAATCCCCAGATCACATAACAGCTTGCGAATCCAGATGGTCTCAGCAACAGTATATCCAATAGCCCTGTACTCAGCTTCCGTTGAGGATTTGGAGACAGTGGGTTGCTTTTTGGAGCGCCAGGCAATTAGATTGGGTCCAAAGTACACAGCATAGCCAGTAGTGGACCGGCAAGAGTCCTTGCAGCCTGCCCAATCAGCATCTGAATAGGCCACAATGATGGTACTGGTGGCAGACGGACGGAGAAGAAGACCATGATCCAGAGTTCCCTGTAAGTACCTGAAAATACGCTTGACAGCATGCAGGTGAGTAGTACGGGGAGCATGCATAAATTGGGAAACTACATGTACTGCATATGCGATATCAGGTCGTGTCATGGTCAAATACTGCAAGGCACCTACCATACTTCTATAAGGGGAAGGGTCTGCAAGTAGTTCACCGTCCAGAAGAGATTAAGAAGCAGGTAAACGAAGTCTGAGTCTTTCAGGAAATGTTAAACCGTTCGCAAGGGATGTCGGAAATTACGTATGCAGAGAGGTTCGAAGATGCTATTGATAAAGCGGCAGGGGAAACTCATTCAATTTATCTTTCTATTGAAATCCCGACCTTAGAAGTAGAAAGAAAGAAAAGAACCTTCGGTAACCTAATCAAGTTCAATCTATCGAACAAGCGTTACCCGCTTCTTCTCTGGGAAATTACGTAGGAAAGAGCGGCTACCTAAAGAGATTTAGTTAGGGAAAGCTGCAAGAGCTGCATTATAGCATCCTATTTCTCAATCCATTACTGCGGTAGGAAAGCTATAAACTTCTTACTTTATTCTTACTGACTATGGCGCAGTTAGCCGATAAGGCAGAGATTCACCAGGTAACTACGCGAACATACTGCCTTCTTTACGGCCTTAGATCTTAGCTCTAACAAACACACTACTAACTCCTAACTCCCAGACATCCCTTGCTGCCTTAGATGATGAAGTCAGGGCCTTTACTAGCCCGTTTACCTGTGGGCTAAGTAATTCATACTACCAGCTGTCTGGGATTTTATATGGGCTATTGCACTAAAATCAAACTAAGAATCTCAGCCTGATCAAGGCAGTCCGGCACAGCGTCTTCTCTTTCATCAGTTGCATCCGGGGAAGAGCACGGAATTATGAATTTCACTTTGCGATGTTACAGTTAGACAGAAGTGTTCTGAAAGCTAAGACCCAGGTGAAGACCGGGCTATGCCTGGGGATCCCACTTCGACACATATCCCACTTCTACTTAAATTGATATTGACTTAGAAGGCGGGATCTCGTTAGTAAAGCATTCCGAAGTCGTAAATCAAGCCCGTGAACTGCAAGCATCCTACACCCTCATCCGGGGGAACTCACTATAGAAGACATAGAAGACTGACGGCAGGAGGAGATAGTATGTGCTACGTAGTTTGAATAAAGAATAAAAAGCCCTGGTAGACGGGATAGCAGGGCAAAGGAGACTAATATCCTACCAATACACATACCAGGCATACACGCACGCACACATACTGACCAAGACTACGTACAGCCCTAGGTGAGATTCAGCAAAGAAGTCTAAGACAGAGAAACCCGAGCTACTAGTAAGATTTAGTGCAAAAGCAAGCCCGGAATTACGTAAGCTATTGCTGTTGCCCAGATCTGAACTTCCTGCTTCATCTGAGAAGGTGGGGCAGTTAAAGAATTATGGCATAAAAGCAAGTAAACTCATAATCCGGAGCCGGATATAACTACTATTTCTATGTAATTTCCCGTCCTGGGGATTCTATGATAATACTATAGGCCCTACTGGAATCGTCTTTATGGCTTAAGTAGAGCCCGTACGCCTTAAAGAAGAAAAGGCAGGCGTTACGGACTAAGTTGCAGCAGTTTCATGCATTCTTCTACTTTCGGCCCTTATCCCACGTCTATTTCATCTATTCTCGGGGATTCACCTCTGTGACTCGCCCTAGAGGAGGAGCTGCTAGCATCCTATGTTCGGTTAAGTCAGTCTATTTCGCTCTTACCAAGGATGCTTTTCTTGATCTATTTGATGTCGAGAGATTCTCTTTGTCTTTCCCGCGGGGATGAAATTACCTTCCTTCCGCAGATATGGGAATATAGTCTGTCATTTACCCCGCTTCCGGTAGCAAGGAAAGCTACAAACAACTATTAGTGCCTTCGTGAGACAGAGAAAGCGTAAGAAGTATCTGCAGTAACGGACGATCTAGTAGCAAGTATATTTCTACTCTACAAAGTCGTAAATCAAGCCCGTCCGCGGGAAGTATGAAAGAAGAATGAAAGGCTGAGCAAACTATGACGATTTTGGTGAATTCACCTGCTGAAACAGCTATGGGAGGCGGCCAGGATTAGTCATTCTATTTAGTGTTCACAGGCCCGAACCTTCTATTCACTGATGGGTGACTTTAGAATCAGATCCAATTGATCTTCCCCGCTCCTCTTAACCGGTAGGCAGGAACACGGAGCGCTACAAGTCCGGATTTATTCAAAGTAGAAATATCATTAGAAAAGAATGGTTGTGATTCCGACTAAAGAAAGCATTCTACTGAACCGGAGATAACAAGTGTGTCATCTTTTCCGACCCGGGGCACTTAACTACGAATTAAGGAAGAGGGATGAAATCCCGAATTCCTGATAGAGCTACTTGAGAGAAAAACAACAGCTACTCCTAACTACCAAGAGTTGGGCTTTCGCCCCAGGGAATCAATTCCCAATGCCCAGTGCTTTCTCTGAGTGAGAAGGTATGCAAGTCTAAATCAGACGTATGTGAGATTCCAATCCTTTAGAAGCTAACTGAGCTTACTAGTGTCCTCCCCTATAGTTGAGTTCAGGCTTCTCTGCCTCAATGTGCCGGTTCTCACTTACTATATCTATATGCTACCTACCATCCCGACCTGATAGAGAGTCTAAAGCCACACGTAGTCAGTAGTTTCAATCCAGTCCGGATCCGGAGGCAAGGTAGCTGGCTCGTAAAGCCATATCCCGTATCGGGCTCCTTGGGAAGAGTTAGGGAGGCGCAAAGGCCGTTTAATTGACTCAACTACGTAAGCAGCTAACATCTCTGCTTCCTCAGATCTGCCTATTCGGATTGTTTGTGTTTGGGGAGGAGATATTAGTAATTCTCTTTCTATCCGATGGTGAGATTAATCGATCTATTTGCATTACAGTCCGAGAGTTCATTCTTTTCAGTGTCTGAAGTCGGAGATGCGTCATTCTATGACGTAGTTTTCCCGAGGAAGAATAAAACAAGTAGCTTCCCATCCTGTCTGCGACTGACTAACATGAAGTAGAAAGCGCAAGTCTCAAGTCAAGAAGAAGCGTCAGATCATCCTATTACCGCCTCTTAGCGGGAACATAGTCTTTCATCTTCTTTGTCACCGTGGGCTTTTAAGGATGGCTTAAGAAATGCCTGTAAATGGATCCAGTACCTTCCTCCACCAGAGGATACGAAACAGCTCTTTTACACAGATCTTACCGGTTTTTCATATAGGGTTAGCCTTCTTCTCAAAGACTGAGTCGGATAATGAAGAAGGTAATTCTAAGAATTCTTTTCTTCTTTTATTTAGCAGCCCGCTTTTAGTCTTTGTTTCGTTTGTAGTTTCGAGCTATCCTTCACCGATTACTTCGGCTTAAGCCCACCCCCACTAAGGGTTACATGCCATCGGTACAACCCGGCCTAGATATCCGTTCCTGTCTCTCCAACTAGCAGTGGGAACGGAACTTAAAACAAAGCCTACTTTGCTAATTATCCCAACAGTGGATTCCGTGCATGAATGTGAAGCCTTTCTCTTATTAATGGAATTGGCTCTTTCCTGTACTACCCCTCACCCCAAGCCATCTCTGTTTATACTTTGCTCTGGAGGTATATCTTTATTCTTTTTTCCAACAGCAGTTCTATAGCAGCGGGCAGGATTTACGCTATGCCTTTACAAAAAGCACCAACATCGGTGACTAGTAGAGTAGGGATTCCGCCAGTTCAGGCATCCTCCTAATCATCAGATAGGGAAGCCGGGATCCTATACTGAATTCCCAGAAGTGACTTCACTCGCCTTTCTTTCCCTTTTGTATCTAGTTGAAAGGCTAGCCTTGCTCAGCGGCTCTCTTTCTCACATTCTACTAACCGACTCGGAGGTATTATGGATTCTCTTCAAATCAAATTGATATTGTAAGGCTATAAGGAAGGGAAAGTCCTAACACCGCTAATGCGGCATCCACAGGATATGCATTCATTTACCTTTTACCTTTCAATTCCTTTTCAAGGAGGACGCTCTCCCCCTTTTTGAACATCCACTTCCTAAGGTTATTTATTAAATAAAGAAGTCTTCTTTCATACCTTTTGATCATCCTTTCCTTATTCTATTTCTCCCTCGCCAAGTGTTTCATGCATACCTTGAGAAGATCTAAACAGCTAGTGGACTCATTCGCTGGCCCACTTCGATATCTATATGTCTTTCGATTCATGTATATGCTCTTTTTTAGAGTTTAGAGAGATTTTGCTATTAGGCATTCTGCGCGAACCAATCCCAACCCCGGCTAACCTTATTTAAATAACTACCTCGTGTAAATTCCTATAATTTTTCCCATGTCTGGGAAGCGGCAACAAAGGAAGAAAAAAGGGGATAGGCGGACGGAGGTAAAACGGCTTACTTTCATTTCATTCCAATAAGGCCTGCGACCTAATCTAAATCATAATCTGTATCTTACTCTCCAATTGGGGTCGGCCACTCATCTGGAGTATGTCACCAGGTCTGGCTGATGAAAGATGTAGTTTTTATGACTCTTTTTCTTAAGCCAAAGAGGACCTTAGCTCTCTCTCATCTCTCTAAAGGCTCGGCTAGTAGAATCTCGAGGCTTTATTTCGTCATATAAATCTATAAATAAGCGTCGACGCTTTAGGTCCAATTTAGGCTGCTTAGCTCAATGCGCTATCCAGAATTCGAATCATTGGAATTCGCTTTGCTTGCTATTATAAATATATTTATTCCCCGGCCTGTACGTTTCGCGCTTGATTTGCGAGGGAAAGCCGGTCATTTTTAATCTGATATTTCGATATCAACTGCCCAGTCCTCTGTTGGTAACGATCTACGGTCAAGGGTGAGGTGAATCTGGATCGGTCTTTTCTTCTTTGCTCTGTAGCAAAAGGTCAAAGCAAGTACAACTTTTGAATAATTCCATACCATAAAAAAGCTTCTCACCCTCTTAGCTATGACTCTCTTAGGTACCTAGTCTCCACGAATCCTATGTTAGCCAATTGCCTAAGATTTGTCAATAGTAAGACATTAGGAAATACAACCAAGTTCCCTACGATAACCAAAAAGAGTTCCTTCCTCTAATCAATCCACCGGTTAATTTTCTGATTGATCTAAACCAAAGACTTGATTCAGAGTTGGGACTTGCATGAATTAAGGTTTTTATTCCGCTCCCCGAACTAACTTTCGTTAGAAAGCGCTATAGGCTTCAAACAAAGATATAGATATTGCTACGGGCATCAGCGGTGAACGCCCTTCGTACTCTACGGGACGGAAATCCAACCAAACGAATAAAGGAATAAGAATCGGGGAAAAGTAAGTATCAGCTCTTTTCGAACAGGAAGGCCACAGCACAAGGTCTTCATGAGTTAAGTGTGCCCGCTTTGGGAGCTAGATCAAAGACATGGGCCGTGTAGGTGGGAAGACCATGACATAGTTTCTATAATAATAGTAGGAGGAAGAATCAAGAGTTAGAAGATACCACTCACAGGTCGTAGCCAAATCCTAATTTACATGGAATTCTCTAAACAGTCGTAAGTCCGGTCTTTAGCCTTTCGGAATCGAAGGGGCTATAGGTTTTCCTTCGTACATGAAGGCCTTCTTCTTACAACAGACGGTTCGATCAAAGAGTGCAGCTGGCTAAGCCGCATCTTCTGCTTTAGCTTTAGCGGGAGTGCTTGAAAGTGACTGTCTTCACTTAGTCCAAAGAGAGGGACAAATCGTCTTCCGTCACTAGCCATTGCTCGTCATGCTATCGTCTCGAAGAGTAAGACTCATATGCCGATCTTCATGCCATCTTCATTACTAGCTCTGACGACTAGTCCTATGCTAATGAAATACCTGCAAACAACCCCCTTCTCTTCCTCAACAGGGCATTCGTCGTAAGCCCTTTCCTTTTCATATGCTGCTTATCCGGGCTTGGTGGTAAGGGAATGGGTTAAGCCAGCTCGTGCCTCTCGGTCTTCTTGTGTTTAGTGACCCGAGTGAGAAGCTGTTCTTTCGTCAGCCTTTAGCTCGGCAGTAGAATTAGTGACGCAGTTAGCAGTGGGAAGATTCTATAGAGAAGCCTTAGGCCAATTGGACTGAATGTGGTATGGCAGCAGTAGCAAGGGGGCCACATTCATTAGTAAGGCAAGCTGTAACTGTTGCTAAGGATGCAGCTAAGGAAGCGAAAGTATCTACTACTGCTTATGGAGTGATGTTCTGTGGTTGCTTTATGTGTAAAGTAAAAGAAAAGGTTAGGCCATGAAGTCCAGTTAGTAAGGAGGTCCTTTTTCCTGTGGAAGGAGTTCTTTAATTTGCTTTAGGGAGCGTGCAGCGTTTATAAGCTACTTAACCGGTAAATACGTTGTAGCGATAAACTACTATTATAACACCCTGAAATCAATATAGATCAGAGCAGATAGTGAAAGTGAATCTGTTGTAGAAAACGGCGACTACCCGAGCTAATGATAGAGGCAAGAACACTTTCCGGCCAGGCCTTACTATAGTACTAGCTATGAGTCAGAGCCAAAGGAAGCATCAGAAAATTTCTGTTATGAAGGGAAGACCCCGCCCAAAACTTGGAGATTGGACCTGATACAAGAACCGCAATGGTTTTATCAGCAGCCATTCAACACGGCCCACACCATACCCTGGTATACAAATCCAATTCTTTTCTTCTTTCCTTTACTACGATACAACGAATGAATTGAGTCAAATGAATGTACAATATTCACTCAGAAGCGGCAACTGCTTTTGCTTCTTCAATAGTTTAGGGTGGTTTATCCGGGGTCAATTATGGGGCAGAAAGGTCAAAGATCGACGGGAGTGGGGTTCGGGTCTGTCTGTCAATCAAGTAAGCAAGCCGGGCTGCTACGCCGTGTTTTGGATCGGACGGGTAGCTAAAGTCAGAAAGGCAACTCTTTACTACTCTTATTTTTCTAATAGCTGACAAATAGAAATAAAAAACCACTCTATCTAAGGCAAAGGCCTATTTCCATATCATCTTTGTAGGGGGGCTTCCTTCTTACACATCAACTGAAGACCAATCCAAGACTGACGACAGACTATATTTATAGAGCAGAGGAAATCAGAATATCGGAAGTCCAAGCAAAGCAGAAAGAAACGTTAGCTATAGATATATGCTCAACACATGTTACTTATTTCCTTGGCTTAGGAGTTAAGACCGGGAAGTAAGCACAGCAGTAGTAGGCCGGGCTAATCGGTAAGCAACAGCCTAAGACAATGCCGCATACCAACCACAGCTTATCAGGCTCGGTCAAGAACCTAGCAGTCTCGTTCAAGTATTCAAGTACATAGTGGCAGTTCATCTTTTGACCCCTTGATCTTTGAGCTTGGTGGCCTCAAACGCTCTAGCTGCCACAAGCGGTTATACAGCTCCCTACCATCCCTTGAACCATTATACTTCTATAGGTCTTGGTTTCAGGTCTCTCTAGCCAAAGGTATCCTTGTCTGATATCCATGTCTCCATTGGCCCTAATCTGCTTACGCATAAGGTAGTTCCCGCGCATTCTCTCTACCTTTTTTTTTGGAGTGGCCACCTTCTAAGCTACCTCAGCCAAGTTCTTTATCCTTACAGTGGAACCCCGGAAAGTGGATCCGGCAATGGAATTAGTAGCTACCAAGAACTTTTCTTTATCCCTCCTACTACCAGAAAGTGATTCAAGGCCTTCATTCTCTGAAAATAGAAGTCTTTGCCTTAGAGTCTCGATATGAGAAAGGAGAGGAAGAATCCGTTGCTCTTAGGCATCCCGTCGAATCCGCTCTGAAGGCGGTTACGACATTTTAGCTTATATCTCGTTCAACCTTGATATAGACGAATGTCCTTTCCTTGACGCGCTTCGGCCTAATTAGGTAAAGGTAAAAAACCCTCAATAGTAAGTTGCTGCTACCTTTGCTTTGCTGCCCTAGTCCGTCCGAAGCACGTTAGCCGGATGCTATGAAGCCCTCCGGTTATTAGCAATCAATCTTTTTAAAAACAACCTATATTATAATTATTTCATGTCTAGGCCCCGACTTAGGATGTATGCTTCGATACACCCCCTGTAATCAACGGTTTTCCTGCTCTGTAGGAATTCGACATATGATTTCGAATCATCGTTGATGATGATCACTGCCGGCTCGGGCAACCTTTCGATCTAGGCTAGGCCTGACTGAACATTGTTGAGAAGCCCTATAAAAAAGAGTACCAGATCGCTTCGAAAGGCGCTTGCTTTGGTTAGTTTCCTTCAGCAGCCCGCGAACTTATGTAAGAGGTGATTAGTTTCCTTACGTGGCGGCGGGGTCGTCACGAGCAATAAGCGTCGACAACATCTTTCTCCTACACACTGGGCAGTCCATTTCTAAGGACTCGGTGCTCAACCGTGTCCATATGCTAGTTGAAACCAATCTTACCTTATTTAAGATAAACCCCGAAAGAGACTGCTCAGCCTATGTCCTCCAACGTTAGGTAGTATCTTGCGCTTAAATGGGCTGGCCCTGCTTTTAGGGAAACTATATGCTTACCTTCCGTTAGATCTGAGGGCGGAAATGTGGAGAGGGCGAAAGCACACAAAGGAGGCACGCTAGCCAAAAGGGTATTGAGTCGGAAATCGAACCCCTTGTTGTTGACCTGTGACAGTCTCAATGCTCTTATGGCAGGGCAGTAGCACCGAGATCTCATAGAGGCGGCATTTTACTGCGGTTCCCTATGAAGGCACCAGTCGAGTAGCAACCACTTCGGGAAAAGGATTTCTACCCCAAGTGGTGAGGGCACGGTTAGCCCAAAAAAGCCAGCGCTTGAAGCAAGGTTCAGCACTTTTTGCAGGGTTTGACCCTGCCTTCTCTTCTTTCTTCGTAATTCTACTGAACGGGGTCGATCCACTTTACTAGAAGTCAAATCGGAAGCCGTTTCAGGTGCATAAACAAAAAGGCGCCTTCGGATACAGAGGGGCTACTCTAGTCACTCAAAGTCCTAGCTAAGTAAGGAACAGACTCTCCAAACAGAAGTACGTACTGCACGGCCGAGGAAGCATCCGAAGCATCTAAAGTAGAAGAATCCGAATCCGTTGAATAGGAAGCCTTTGATCCGCTTTCTGAGAGCGCTGAATCATTCGATTCGAAAAAGGTGGAAAAAAGGGCACTGACTACTTCCTTCTTTTTTTTTAAGGAATGGAGATTCGACTCCCTTCAAAGTCTACGGGTTCCCTCTTGTTGTAAGCCGGCTAAGGGCACGGCTTTCTATGAATCGTAATCCTACTCAATCCGCCTTTTTCGTTCATCTACGCAGGAAAGGAACTACCGAAACCTCTCTTATCGAAGTTACCACGGGCTCTTCAATAAGCCACTCATAAGCAGACTTGGACAGAACGAGATTAGTCGGACGCCTTCTTCCTCCTAGTAATGTTAAAGAATGCTTGTGTACTGTCCGCTGCTCTAAGAGAGGGCTACTTTATAGATTGCTCTTCCTTTGACAATGCCATATCTAGCCGAACCCTGTCTAAAGACGAGGGCTATAGCATGCTAGTAGGGGATAGTACTGACGATCTTCGCACACCATGAATTATGGGACGCCGGTATCAGAATTCCAAGACCAAAGCCATTTCTGGAATTGGTGAGAAAATCGCTGATGCGAACTCTAACCGTGCTACTGAAAGCACTTTGTGCATCTTCTGTT